AAATGATTGAAGTTTCTTTATTTGGAATCGTCTTAGGTCTAATTCCTATTACCTTGGCTGGATTATTCGTAACTGCTTATTTACAATACAGACGTGGTGATCAGTTGGACTTTTGATTAATTAACATCTCTTTTTTTTGGCTGACCTCCTTCTTGCTTTCATATGCGGTAGGTCTAATTCAGATTGCTGCTCAATTATTTGCGAACAGTGGAATTTTTACACAATCTAATAAACAAGAGTGAAATCACGCTCTGTAGGATTTGAACCTACGACATTGGGTTTTGGAGACCCACGTTCTACCGAACTGAACTAAGAGCGCTTTTCTTTTTTTTTCTAAAAAACGAAAAGGCTAGAAAGAGGACATTCTTTAACCCGAATCGATTTTGTACGTATATACTATATCATAGTATATCATAAATTTCAGAATTATATGTATGTCCAAGTTTATTAAAAAAAGATAGATCTAAAATAGATCCCTCGTTACTGCTCTTCTGAGTAGTAATAGGTAGGGATGACAGGATTTGAACCCGTGACATTTTGTACCCAAAACAAACGCGCTACCAAGCTGCGCTACATCCCTTTCAATTGGTTTACAGTGTCATTGTAGAGAATTCCTGTCTCGTTTTCCACATCCTTCTTCTTTTTTTGTCTCATATCAGATAACAAACATATAATTAAAAAATTACTTTTTTTTTTACGAGAATTCTCTCAATTTAAATTTTACATAACTAGGCGTTTCCATTTGAAAATGGAATCCAGAAGATCATTCTAGTAGACAATATTTCAATTCTAATTAAAAAAAAGGGGGGGTTTACGTATACAAATACAAGAACTTCTTAACTACATGTACATCTGTAGTTATATATATTACTATAATATAATGTAATACAATAAAGAAGAAAGAAGGAGGATTTCAAATGCGAGATCTAAAAACATATCTTTCCGTAGCACCGGTACTAAGTACTCTATGGTTCGGTTCGTTAGCAGGTTTATTAATAGAGATTAATCGTTTATTTCCAGATGCATTAACATTTCCCTTTTTTTCATTCTAGTTATTAACATCAGAAAGGGGTGACAAAATTTAGAGATACGATCAACGATCGGGGACTAATTACCCCCCCTTTTTTTTTCTAATTCATTCTAAAAAAAAAATAATTAGAAAAAGGGGGGGCAAAAGGTAATAAAAACGAGGGTTCAGGACCTAATTAAATTAGTAATAGAACGAAAAAAAGTGTTGCTAGGGAAAGAGTATCCTATGAGATACTTAAAAAAAAAATACTGTACAAAGATTTTAAATATAGTTTTCAAAAAATCATTGTATTGCTTATTATTTTTAGTTAATTACTAATTAATATTCATTGCAACGAAATATTTCATAATTTTTTTTAGTTAACAGCTTCTATTTTTTTTTTGTTCTTGTTCTTTCTGGATCCTAAAATAGAAGATTGGGGTGAATCAAAAATCCAAAGGAGGTTTCATGGCCAAGGGTAAAGATGTTCGAGTAACAATTATTTTGGAATGTACCAGTTGTGTTCGAAATGATATTAAGAAAGAATCCGCGGGAATTTCCAGATATTTTACTCAAAAGAATCGGCATAACACTCCCAGTCGATTGGAATTGAGAAAATTCTGTCCCTATTGTTATAAACATACAATTCACGGGGAAATAAAGAAATAGATCAAATTGAGTGCTTGTCTGTCAACTTTTATTTTAAGAACAGGAATAATGATAGTATCTATATATTATTACATATATATAAATATAAACAAATAAATCAATAAAAAGAAATCTAATCCTATATTCTTAATTCTATATAGAAACTCGATCCTATATATAAATCGTTTTTATTTTGATCCGATCAAAATAGGATTTTAGAGATAAGGAATAAAACAATTATGAATAAATCTAAGCGACCTTTTACTAAATCCAAGCGATCTTTTCGTAGGCGTTTGCCCCCGATCCAGTCGGGGGATCGAATTGATTATAGAAACATGAGTTTAATTAGTCGATTTATTAGTGAACAAGGAAAAATATTATCTAGACGGGTGAATAGAGTGACGTTAAAACAACAACGATTAATTACTATTGCTATAAAACAAGCTCGTATTTTATCTTTGTTACCTTTTCTTAATAATCAGAAACAATTTGAAAGAAGTGAGTCGACCCTTAGAACTACTAGCCTTAGAACCAGAAAAAAATAGACTTATTCTTCAATTGACTAACAATTCCAATCTGAAGGAATTAAAAAAGAGATTAATATTTTGTTCGAAAAATCCAATCAAGAATCAAAATTTGATTGTTACGTCTGTGTCTGTCAGAAAAAAAAAAAAAAAGAATCGTCGAAAAGAAAAACTCTTTTTTTATCGACTATATACCCTCGTTTTGACGACTTTGTTTATAATACTAATTTCTACTCTACCTTCCCCGGGTTCATTCTCCTTAGAACTCTATTTCAAATATTTTAGTGGATTTCTTCCAATCCCCTTATTTTTTGATCTCATTCGAAATCGTATAAAGACAACTCCTATTTAATAGAGCTATTTGTGCAAGTATTTTCCGATTAAGAAGTAATTGCTTCTTGTACAAATTGTTTATGAATTGGTTATAACTATGGAATACCTCCGTTTCTTGAATTACGGCATTTATTCGAGTGATCCATAAACGACGAAAATCTCTTTTTCTTTTACCCCTATCCCGATGAGCCAAAACTAAAGCTCTTATTCTCTGTTGAGTCATAGTTCGTGTAAGTCGTGAATGAGCCCCTCGAAAGCTTGATGCAAATAAACGAAGTTTTGTTCTACGCCTCCGAGCTATATATCCGCGTTTAATTCTAGTCATTGAATAAATCAAACTTTGATGAATAACTAATTCTTTTTTTAGTTATTCTTTTCCCCTTTACTAGTCTATTAATAATCAAACGAATTATTCCAATGTATAAAAAAAATTCCAATGGCTTTTGCTACTCTAACCTTCCCCACCACTATTTTTTGCTAGGTATTTTCCTTTGCTTTGAAAAGATAAATTGCCTTGATACTTGATATAAAAAAATAGAATAACTACAAAAAGTAGTAAATAGAAATGGATAAATAGTGGGTTCCATCGTTTCTATGGTTACTTCTAAAACGGTGAGGTCCTCTCTATACACCGGAGCTCCTTCTTTTAATTAATCAATACTATTGGTAACTTGTACAATTCACATTCTTTGGCTCTACCCCATCAATATTCCAGTAATAGGTCTTTCACAATGAGATCCACTTTATACAGTAACGGTATTTCATTTTTAAAATTTATTTGGTCGTTTACCCTGTTAGTCCGTTCTTTTCTTTCAAGAGTGGAATCTTTTTAATAAAAAATGGAATTTCCCCCGCTTAATGGATAACCATTTGTTATCATTGGGGGTTTTCTAAAAAATGGAGTTGATTGGATTTGCACCAATGTAAACCATACGTTTCAGAAACAATAGAAGATATGAACGATCTATCTTTTTTAAATAATGAATTGAGGTCCTTTATTCTATTTTATTCACAGGTACCGATCCTTGATATTTCAAAAAGAATTTCCTTTTTGTGTCTCAGTCTATGATCTAAACGAGTCGCACATACACCCGAGTACATGTTCCTCGTCGCTGAGGGCATCCCCGAAGCGCTGGGGATTTCGTGACATTTCGGATTGGCTGTCTTGTATTTCTAATAAGTTGTTTAATGGTTGGCATACGGAATCATCATATAAATAATGGGCTGGTTTAGATTGGTTCTAACCGGCTAATTCTGAATTACTTCGCTTCAAGATTCTCTTCAAATTCTCTTCAATATAAAAAAACTATATTGAAGAGAATATGAAACTAAACCTTTAATCTAAAAAGATATAAAATTATAAATTGTAGATTTGCATGAAATCGCTCCTATTTTTTATTGAACCGCTACAAGATCAACAATTCCATGAACTTGGGCTTCTGTTGCTGACATAAAAACATCCCTTTCCATGTCTTCGGATACAACCCATATAGGTTTGCCCGTTCTTTGTACATAAACCCTTGTGATGGTTTCGCGAACTTTTAGTAGTTCCTCCGCTTCCAAGATAAATTCTCCCGTTTGTGTCTCATAAAACGAACTAGCGGGTTGATGGATCATTACCCTGATGATATAATAGAAAAGGTTCGTCTATTTCGCAGACTGAGGTGAGATAACCAAAAAAACAGAGAAAATTGAATAACCGTACAGGCTTTTTTTTGTGCATTGCATACGGCTCCACAATGGAATTTACGTTTTTTACCTTTCCTTTCGGCGAAAGAAAAAAAATATATAGGTTGTATTATACGCAGATCCATAAATGATCCAATTACCATCCTTCTTTTTTGTAGAAGTTAAAAAAATACTATGATGGTTCCGTTGCTTTATATATCATTTTTTTGATTCGTCTATGATTCAGCAATCCCAAAGTTTCTTTTTTTTTTTTTTTTATATAAATTTTGTAAATAAGCTTCCGGTGTGAAAACAAAGTTTGTGACGCTGAGATGTGCCCGAATAGTGAAGATATCATTTGAACTACCCCTTCCTTATCTCATACTACTCTTTCAATATATAATCTAATTTTTTTGAATCTAAAAAATTTCATATCGAATTCGAAGTGCCATGCTATTATTACTTAACTAATTCATATTTCCGATGGCGAAGGCATAGTATTTTTTTCTCGAAAATAAAAAAACTCATTGGCGCCAAGCGTGAGGGAATGCTATACGTTTGGTAATTGCTCCTCCGACTAGGATAAAGGATGCTATTGAAGCGGCCAATCCCATGCATATTGTCTGTACATCGGGTCGCACAAATTGCATAGTATCATAAATAGCCATTCCAGATATTACCCATCCACCAGGAGAGTTTATAAACAAATAAAGATCTTTGGTATCCTTTTCTATACTGAGATATATCATAAGACTAATAAGTTGATTCGAGATTTCGGTATCAACCTCTTGCCCTAAAAAAAACAATCTTTCTCGATAAAGTCGGTTGATTAGGATAAAATTTTATTCCTTAGGAGCCGTACAGGCACCTTTTGATGCATACGGTTCAACAAAAATTGTGAAAAAATCAATGTGTCGATTCCAACCCCCCTTTTTTTCATAGAAGGTTTTTCTTTCTAACTTATAAAGGGTAAGGGAAGGGCTTCCTCCCTTTTTTAAAAGTCAAAGCAAAAATAAGTTTTGGCCCCTTTTACCTTTTATTAGATATTATAATCCTATAATAAAACGATTGATTAAGCCTGTCAGACTAACTTGATTCATTGATATTTTTTTTTCATCGAGATTCAGTTAAAATGGCGATGTTTTTTTCTTGTTCCTGAACGGGCTTCTTTCTTTTTTTATTCCATTTTTTAGGTTTATGCTCTACCCCGAGTAAAAGGAAAAATTTGCCCGATTTTGATTTGCACATATAGGACAAATGAACCAAATACCGCGTCTTTTTTTTAATACCCCTTCTTTTTTTTTTTCAATTCATTTATTTCACCTGTCTTCTGTCAAATAGTCAACAAATTTTTAATTCTATTATTTTATTTGATCAAGAGTTTTAGATCACCCTGTTTCAATTTTTTGTATTTTTTAATAGAATTTTTTATCATAATTTTGCATATCATATAAGTAGTAATTGTAAAATTATAAAAATTATATATATTAATTATCAATTGGGTTTTTGCTAAACGGAGCCTGGAATACTTCATTTTATTCGTCCGATCACGTAAACCATAAAAAAATTTTGATAATCTAATATCAATCTAAATACTCCCTGCATTTAATTCCACTTTATTTTTTGCGCTTCGCATTACAAATTTTTGATAATTCAATCAATATTTTTGGGCGAAACAGAGGATATCTCGATCGAGGGAGAAAATGGGGAAATCCCATATAGCCTAATATATCTGACAAGTCGCACTATATGTCAACCCAAGATGTATCTCCTTCTCCAGGACTTCGAAAAGGTACTTTTGGAACGCCAATAGGCATGAAATGAAAAAAAAGAGAATGAAGTTCTCTATTTTACTTTGATGTGGAAACGTAAGACTGGGGTTTCTTTTTTTAATAATATTATCCTTTTTTCCTACTTTAATTAATCATATTTTAATTAATCATATTTAATACATAAGTTGAATAAGCTAAAATAAAATATAAAATAAAAGTAAAGTAAGAGAGAATGAATAAAAAAAAAAAGGAAATTTTTTACAAACGGGCTTCTGAATGATGAACAACAATAGCTATCTTGGGTCATATAAAATAGGATTCACCCCCATTGCGTGTTGGTACTTATCGGATATAGAATAGATCCGCTTCCCTTTTTCCTATGAATCGAATTGTTCCATTATTACTAACAGAATAGAACAAATATTAATCCTTTCTCCGAAATAATTACCTAAAAAAGGGGAGTCCGTAGCATAGTTTTTTCCAATGCAATAAAGTTACATAGTGTTTATTTTTCGTTGATAAAGGGGTATTTCCATGGGTTTGCCTTGGTATCGTGTTCATACTGTTGTATTGAATGATCCCGGTCGTTTGCTTTCTGTTCATATAATGCATACTGCTCTGGTTGCGGGTTGGGCCGGTTCGATGGCTCTATATGAATTAGCTGTTTTTGATCCCTCCGACCCTGTCCTTGATCCAATGTGGAGACAAGGTATGTTCGTTATACCTTTCATGACTCGTTTAGGAATAACCAATTCATGGGGCGGTTGGAATATTACAGGAGGGACTATAACGAATCCGGGTCTTTGGAGTTACGAAGGGGTAGCCGGAGCACATATCGTGTTTTCTGGCTTGTGCTTCTTGGCAGCTATTTGGCATTGGGTATATTGGGATCTAGAAATTTTTTGTGATGAACGTACAGGAAAACCTTCTTTGGATTTGCCCAAGATTTTTGGAATTCATTTATTTCTTTCAGGAGTGGCTTGCTTTGGTTTTGGCGCATTTCATGTAACAGGATTATACGGTCCTGGAATATGGGTATCCGACCCTTATGGACTAACCGGAAAGGTCCAACCCGTAAATCCGGCGTGGGGCGTGGAGGGTTTTGACCCTTTTGTTCCGGGAGGAATAGCCTCTCATCATATTGCAGCAGGAACGTTGGGTATATTAGCGGGCTTATTCCATCTTAGTGTTCGTCCGCCTCAACGTCTATACAAAGGATTACGTATGGGAAATATTGAAACCGTCCTTTCCAGTAGTATTGCTGCTGTCTTTTTTGCAGCTTTTGTTGTTGCTGGAACTATGTGGTATGGTTCTGCAACTACTCCCATCGAATTATTTGGTCCTACTCGTTATCAATGGGATCAGGGATACTTTCAACAAGAAATATATCGAAGAGTTAGTGCGGGACTAGCTGAAAATCAAAGTGTATCAGAAGCTTGGTCTAAAATTCCTGAAAAATTAGCTTTTTATGATTATATTGGTAATAATCCAGCAAAAGGGGGGTTATTCCGAGCGGGTTCAATGGACAATGGGGATGGAATAGCTGTTGGATGGTTAGGACACCCTATCTTTAGAAATAAAGAAGGACGTGAACTTTTTGTACGCCGTATGCCTACTTTTTTTGAAACATTTCCGGTTGTTTTGGTAGACGGCGACGGAATTGTTAGAGCCGACGTCCCATTTAGAAGGGCAGAATCTAAATATAGTGTCGAACAAGTAGGTGTAACTGTTGAGTTTTATGGTGGTGAACTCAACGGAGTGAGTTATAGTGATCCCGCAACAGTTAAAAAATATGCTAGACGGGCTCAATTGGGTGAGATTTTTGAATTAGATCGTGCTACTTTGAAATCCGATGGTGTTTTTCGTAGCAGTCCAAGAGGTTGGTTTACTTTTGGGCATGCTTCGTTTGCTCTACTTTTCTTCTTTGGACACATTTGGCATGGTGCTAGAACCCTCTTCAGAGATGTTTTTGCTGGTATTGATCCAGATTTGGATGCTCAAGTGGAATTTGGGGCATTCCAAAAACTTGGAGATCCAACTACAAAAAGACAAACAGTCTGATGCAACATTGCTTTTTTTCCTCTAGTTTCTGTTTGCGATTTTATTTAATTAGGTAGGGTAGGAATTTTTATTTAACTCGCTGCCGTTTCTTTGACTCTTTTTGGAGGGATACTCCCAAGTAAACATAAACAAAACAGGTATGAAAGCTATAATTGTAAACCACGATCAAATTTATGGAAGCATTGGTTTATACATTTCTCTTAGTATCGACGTTAGGGATAATTTTTTTCGCTATTTTTTTTCGGGAACCACCTAAAATTTCAACTAAAAAATGAAATAATTTTTCATTATCTTCATTGACGTAATCAGCCTACAAATATTTGTAGGCTGATTACGTCAACTAGTCCCCGTGTTCCTCGAATGGATCTCTTAGTTGTTGAGAGGGTTGCCCAAAGGCAGTATATAGAGCATACCCAGTAAAACTTACAAGTAACCCAGATATAAAGATGGCGACTAGGGTTGCTGTTTCCATTATTATAGAATTGAAAGACCACAATGGATCTATGCTAAGATCGTTTATTTACAACGGAATGGTATACAAAGTCAACAGATCGTAATGAATACAAAATAAGATTTATGGCTACACAAACTGTTGAGGATAGTTCTAGATCTGGTCCAAGAAGCACTACTGTAGGGAAGTTATTGAAACCATTGAATTCTGAATATGGTAAAGTAGCTCCTGGATGGGGAACGACCCCTTTGATGGGTGTTGCAATGGCTCTATTTGCGGTATTCCTATCTATTATTTTGGAGATTTATAATTCTTCTGTTCTACTGGATGGAATTTCAGTGAATTAGACTGAGAAGAGTCTTGAAGTCCTAGCTTTTAGTTCGATACAAAAAAGTAAAGTATGTAGATATAAAAATTTTAGCCTATTCTCCTTTGGTAGTTCGACCGCGAAAATTTTTTTCTGCATTGTATATTTCCGGAATATGAGTGTGTGACTTGTTAGAATTGACCCTATGGATAGTACAGAGAATAGGGTCTGTCATCTTTATCAAGATGGTTTTACTTCGTCGGATATTCATTCGAGTATCTGGAGCGCGAAATAGATCAAATAGATCACAAAATATTCGAACTATGATTCATACTTAAATACTCAGACCTCGTAGCCGGACTTCTTTCCGTTCTATCTTATAAACTTAAAAAAATCAAAATATTTTTCTGCTTTTAAACTCTTATTTGGATCAAAGGACAAGCGCTTCTTTGTATTTTATGTTTTTAGTTATTATAGCTATTTTTTTGGTTGAATAAGTGATGATCCAATGGTTCTCACTCAGTGAACTGAAGGTTTCATTGAATTATCGTGGTTCTCGTATGAATCTGAGGTTTCAATTGATTAGTTAAGTTAAGTAGGGTCTTAACAAGAGAATTCCTATCAATAATAAAGAAAACAAGAAGAAATCCGCATTCCCATTCGATACAAATACCAAATAAAAAAGACAATAAAGATAGGTAATCTAGAAGATTCAAGAGGCCTGTAACGATCAACACAAACATAAAGACGAATGAGCTGACTTGATTTTTTGGCATTTAACCACAAAGAAGAGCTTTCGCATTTTGACTCTTTCATATTTTTAAATAATATTGAATGAGAGAGAAGTTTCAAACTTTATATTCCATATCCGTTTCAATCAGTATTTGGGTCTTTTTTTTGTTTGAGCTGTACGAGATGAAATTCTCATATACAGTTCTTGGAGGGGGAGTAACCTTGGTTTACCTATCTCAATAAAGTTTATGATTGGTTCGAAGAACGTCTTGAGATTCAGGCGATTGCAGATGATATAACTAGTAAATATGTTCCTCCGCATGTCAACATATTTTATTGTCTAGGAGGAATTACCCTTACTTGTTTTTTAGTACAAGTAGCTACGGGATTTGCTATGACTTTTTATTACCGTCCAACTGTTACTGAGGCTTTTGCTTCTGTTCAATATATAATGACTGAAGCTAACTTTGGTTGGTTAATCCGATCAGTTCATCG